GCTCGGGGGATCAAAAAACATCCATTAAAAAAAAAAAATAGAGCAGTTTACTTGTAGAATGATTATTCGATGTGTTTTCCTCTTTAGATGGATCAGAATCCAATCACAACTTCTGGAGTTTTCAGAATCTGTAGGAAAAATTCCTTGATTCTTCCACGTCGATGAACTAGTTCCGTTCATTCGTATACTACTCCATTTGGATGAAATCCAATCTCAAATATTTACTTTCTATCCCTGTCAAAAAGTAACAATTTGATTTGAGTGGAAGGTCTACATCTTTTTCGTTTTTTTTTATGAGTCTTTTTTGTGTGATTTTGTAATGTACAATTCCTTTGTTTGTGGGATTCTTTTCCCACGAGGGGTAATGAGAAGAATTGGGGAGTGGATTGTGAACGATGCCTAGATCACGGATAAATGGAAATTTTATTGATAAGACCTCTTCAATTGTAGCCAATATCTTATTACGAATAATTCCGACAACTTCAGGAGAAAAAGAGGCATTTACCTATTACAGAGATGGTGTGATTTGATTTACCATTCTCAGTCTTACGAGCGAGAAAGGCGCATGATTCGGGATAGAACGAAAAAAGATTATTATATTATTCTATTAGTATATATTATTAAATTAAAACAAACCTGAAAGAAACCTACGCTTCCTGAAGGTGAAGTTTGGAAATCGAACAATTCCTTCTATCGTGTATCCCCGAGTGATCCAGCCTCAGATGCTTGCATTTTCAATTTGAGTATTGAGCGAAAGGTTCCACCTATAGGTTCTTACAAGTCAATCTTACTCCACTAATACCAATAGGCGGCATAGAGGAAGAAGCACTACACCTAGGAATCAATAACACGAAAACTTTAGTTAGAACTTACCCCCTTTCCTTATCGGGATCGGGACTAACAAACAAGAGTGGTTGGGACAACAAACATCCATCTCGTTCGTACTTTGGATACCCGTAGAACCATCGAAGTCTGTTGAAGTGACTCATTCCTGGAAATAGGGGGCGTTGCGGACAAAGAAATTGTTGGAGTTACCTTTTCTATCTACCACCAATACGCTGGATGTTAAGATAAAGGCCTTTTGCAGGAAGGCTGGCTAGAGATTTCTTGTAAAAATACTAGTCCCTGTCAGTTCATAATGAGAATCTTGCAATATCTTTTTTTTTGGATTCCATTGATTCTTATCATTCATTATGCACAGAAGGGAGGAGCCGTATGAGATTGAAATCTCACGTACGGTTCTGGAACGGGGATTATTTGATTTGAATAGAATGAACAACCGTAACGAATGTCAGCTCAATCCGAAGGACATTATGCAGAAGCTTTACAGAATTATTATGAAGCTACGCGACTCGAAATTGATCCCTATGATCGAAGTTATATACTTTATAACATAGGCCTTATCCACACAAGCAACGGAGAACATACGAAAGCTTTGGAATATTATTTCCGAGCACTCGAACGAAACCCATTCTTACCACAAGCTTTTAATAATATGGCCGTGATCTGTCATTACGTGCGACTATCTCCACTATAGAAAGAGGGAAAGAAAGATCCAATCCGCCAGTAAATACTAGAACGAAAATAGGCTTTCTACATATTTATCGTACAACGCAACGATTTTTATTAGCTGTAGCAAAGAAAGAGACTTCATAGAAGCCAAAATAGGAAGAAATAGATATGCCTATAAGACTAGATTCTATGGATAAAAGCTCTAATTGATGGGGGAAGCGCCGTAAAGATCAATTAGCGAGGGTTTGGGCCGATACAATAAGAACTGCTTCCTTATGTCATGATATGAGATAAAAGTTAGGAATCCACTTATGTAATAGAGTCGATCCACTAAGGTATTCAGCAGCGGTGTAGTATCAGATCCCAAAGAGAGTAAATCCTTTCTTTCTTATGGAGGAAAGAAAGTCTTTTTCAAAGATTCTATATAAATTTCGATATGAAACCGAGATAGTTACCTTTTCGAAAATGCTAGTGATAGCAGAGATGTCTATGCTTCATTTTTCTAAAGGTGGGAGAAAAGAGAAAACGTGAATTCGAAATGAAATCCAAATTCACGTTTGAAGCTCATGGAAATGTATGTAATTAACCTCTTCTGGTTAACCTAAGAAACAAAACTAAAATGGGATTGATTTACGAGAAATCTTATTTAGTTAGTCTAGGGGAGATTAAGATGGGATACCAAAATAATTGACTGCTGAGGCTGAGCCGTATGAGTTAGGAAACTCTCAAGTACGGTTCTAAGGGAAGGAATTGACCCACCTATTCTGACCGAGGAGAACAGGCCATTCGCCAGGGAGATTCTGAAATGGCGGAGGCTTGGTCCAATCAAGCTGCTGAGTATTGGAAACAAGCTATAGCGCTTACGCCAGGGAATTATATTGAAGCGTATAATTGGTTGAAGATCACGAAACGCTTTGAATAAGAACAATCTCTTTTTTTTGTTTGTTGGATCCATCCGTAAAATCCAATAGATCATTCCTCTGGGAAG